AAAGCCGAAGTCAACGAGGGCACAACTGTGAAAAAATTAAAGCCCCGGGCTCGAGGACGGGGTTATCCTATAAAAAGATCCACTTGTCATATAACTATTGTATTGAAAGATATATCTTTAGATGAAGAGGAAGAAATAGATAAAAGGAAATTCTATAAATTAGAGCTGAGGAATACTTAAAGGAAGAATATTTTATATTATAAAAAATACAAATACGCTATATTATGTTATGCTTAAAAAAAAATCGAATGAATAAAAAAAAAATACAAACGGATGTCACGTTTCACGATATATATAGTAGTGGGGGATTATGGGACAAAAAATAAATCCACTTGGTTTCAGACTTGGTGCAACCCAAGGTCATCATTCTCTTTGGTTTGCACAACCAAAAAATTATTCAAAGGATCTACAAGAAGATCAAAAAATACGAGATTGTATCAAAAATTATGTGCAAAATAATATGAAAATATCCTCTAATGTAGAGGGAATTGCACGTATAGAGATTCAAAAAAGAATCGATTTGATTCAGGTCATAATCTATATGGGATTCCCCAAGTTATTAATAGAAGACAGGACTCGAAGAATCGAAGAATTACAGACGCATGTACAAAAAGAACTCAATTGTGTAAACCGAAAACTCAACATTGCTATTACAAGAATTGCAAATCCTTACGGGCACCCCAATATTCTTGCAGAATTTATAGCCGGACAATTAAAGAATAGAGTTTCATTTCGCAAAGCAATGAAAAAAGCTATTGAATTAACTGAACAGGCAGGTACAAAAGGGATTCAAGTACAAATTGCAGGGCGTATCGACGGAAAAGAAATTGCACGTGTTGAATGGATCCGAGAAGGTAGAGTTCCTCTACAAACCATTCGAGCTAAAATTGATTATTGTTCCTATGCAGTTCGAACTATCTATGGGGTATTAGGCATCAAAATTTGGATATTTGTAGACGAGGAATAATAAGAACTTACTTGACTTATATTTAGTTATATCTGGTGATAAAACAAAAAATGGCAAACTCTTTCATTCTTTTTCTGGTAAATAAGAAAAAAAAAAAAAGAACAATTCTATAAGGTTGAATAAAAATTCGATTAATCATTTGATATAATTGCTATGCTTAGTGTGTGACTCGTTGGTTTTTTTAGGGTTGGGATTCCAAAAAATGGACAGCCCATAGTACAAACTGATAACTATAGAACTAATAACCAACTCATCACTTCGTGTTATCTGGATAGAAAGAACCAGTCAAGATATGATATATAAGTCATATCATTGTAGCAACTGAAATCTTTTTTACATAAAAAAAAAAAAATCTGATTATGGGTTGTAAAGCAATATAAAGTATACAGATAAATGGAAGGGTGAGAGAAAGATAGAAAAAGAATATTAATGATATATAATTCCAATATGTAAGGTCTATGAGTCATCTCATATAAAGGGAATGTAATAAAGCATCAATACTGATTGATCCATAATTAGACAAATCCGTGCATAGAACAAAAAATCAAGAGCCCCGAGCCAATAAAGACTGAGAAGGTTGACTCAAGAATAAATTTAATTGGAGGCTCCGTTGTAAAATTCAGACCTAATCATTAATCGAGAAGTGGTGGGAACGACAGAACCTGTGAATGCATAAGATTCTATTGAAAACGAATCCTAATGATTCATTGAGTAGGATGGCGGAACGAACCAGAAACCTATTCATTTATTCTGAGAGGTCATGTCATAGACTAATCTTACAACTGAATGTTGAAAGAGTAAATATTCGCCCGCGAATTTTTTTTTATTTCTAAATTTTAGTCGATTCGAAATAAAAGGAAAAACAAAATAAAGATTCATTATAGCGTTCTACCAAAACGACATTATCTATAAATAGAATACGTGTTAAATTATATATTAAAACACAAAAAATTTATAATTTATAATCGATTAGATCAAATTTCAAAGAATCCCACGATTCCATATATTATTAACCGTGTATTTTTTTTTGTTTAATTTTTTTTTAATTGTTTAATTCGCGAGGAGCTGGATGAGAAGAAACTCTCGTGTCCGGTTCTGTAGTAGAGATGGATGGAATTGCTAAACAACCATCAACTATAACCCCAAAAGAACCAGATTCCGTAAACAACACAGAGGAAGAATGAAAGGAATATCTTATCGAGGTAATCGTATTTGCTTCGGTAGATATGCTCTTCAAGCGCTTGAACCCGCTTGGATCACATCTAGACAAATAGAAGCAGGGCGGCGAGCAATGACACGAAATGCACGCCGCGGTGGAAAAATATGGGTACGCATATTTCCAGACAAACCTGTTACAGTAAGACCTACAGAAACACGTATGGGTTCGGGGAAAGGATCTCCCGAATATTGGGTAGCTGTCGTTAAACCCGGTAGAATACTTTATGAAATGAGCGGAGTAGCAGAAAATATAGCTAGAAGGGCTATTTCAATAGCGGCATCTAAAATGCCTATACGAACTCAATTCATTCTTTCTGGATAGGAATGTAGAAACAAACGAAAGGGGTTTTGGGGATGAAAAAAAAAACAATTGCAGGTTTCTTTTTTTGTTTTGAACAAATAATATTTCTTTTTTTTATTTATACCTTTGCATTGAAAAAGAAAAAACCGATAAAAAAAATGATATGATTCAACCTCAAACCTATTTGAATGTAGCGGATAACAGCGGGGCCCGAGAATTGATGTGTATTCGAATCATAGGAGCTAGTAATCGACGATATGCTCATATTGGTGACATTATTGTTGCTGTAATCAAGGAAGCAGTACCAAATACACCTCTAGAAAGATCAGAAGTGGTCCGAGCTGTCATTGTACGTACTTGTAAAGAACTCAAACGCGACAACGGTATGATAATACGATATGATGACAACGCTGCGGTTGTTATTGATCAAGAAGGAAATCCAAAAGGAACCCGAATTTTCGGCGCGATCGCCCGGGAATTAAGACAGTTAAATTTCACTAAAATAGTTTCATTAGCACCTGAAGTATTATAGGGGAAGACCTTAATATAGTATTTGAATGAAATTGATTAAATTTATTTAATTAATTAGTAAATTGTTTATCTATCACGTATATATCTTTAATAATTCATAAATAAAAAAAAAAAAAAAGAATTCATAAATATTAAAAAATTAAGAAAAAAAGAAAAAGAGCATGTTGATTATATCAAAATTAGGGGGAAACAAAAATCTTAGTTTATCATGAGTAAAGACACTATTGCTGACATAATAACCTCTATACGAAATGCTGACATGAATAAAAAAAGAACAGTTCGAATACCATCTACTAACATCACTGAAAATATTGTTAAAATCCTTTTACAAGAAGGTTTTATTGAAAACGTGAGAAAACATCAAGAAAGCAATAAATATTTTTTGGTTTTAACCCTACGACATAGAAGAAATAGGAAAGGACCATATAGAACTGTTTTAAATTTAAAACGGATCAGTCGACCCGGTCTACGAATATATTCGAACTATCAACGAATTCCTAGAATTTTAGGCGGAATGGGGGTTGTAATTCTTTCTACTTCTCGAGGTATAATGACAGACCGAAAGGCTCGACTAGAAGGAATCGGCGGAGAAGTTTTGTGTTATATATGGTAATCTTTATAATAGCCGACACGGTCATATTTGTGAAAAAAGAGAAAGGACAAGTTTATAATATTATCCCTCTTACATTAGTTGATACTTCAAAGCGGTTTTACTTGGAATGAAACAACAAAAATGGATTCATGAGGGTTTAATTACTGAACAACTTACCGATGGTATGTATCTTCCGGATTCGTTTAGATAACAAAAAAATTATTCTGGTTTTTGTTTCGTAAAGGATTTCATGTAGTTTTATACGTATACTACCAGGAAATAGACTAAAAATTGAGGTAAGTCCTTATGATTCAACCAAAGGGCGTATAATTTAGAGACTCCAAAGCAAAGACTTGAATGATTAGGCGGTTTTTTCAATTTCAACATTCTTTCGTGAGGATACAATTCGAAATTAAAAATTTCAAGAAACTTATTTTCTTCCAATAAGTAGATTCGGAATTAAAAAAAGGAATGACAAATATGAAAATAAGGGCCTCCGTTCGTAAAATTTGTGAAAAATGTCGATTGATCCGTAGGCGGGGACGAATTATAGTAATTTGTTCTAACCCGAGACATAAACAAAGACAAGGATAATCTTTCTAAAACAAAAAGACTCTCGAAATCTAAAGGACCCGATGTACAGATGTACAAATAAATAAATAAAATAAGTAAAAAAAAAAAAAAAAGAATAAGGATCTGTTTTGACATGAAATGGATATATCCATATATCTCTGACTTATATTTATGAGATGATAAAATATGGCAAAACCTATACCAAAAATTGGTTCGCGTAGAAATAGACGTATTGGTTCACGTAAGAATACACGTAGAATCCCCAAGGGAGTTATTCATGTTCAAGCAAGTTTCAACAATACCATTGTGACTGTTACAGATGTACGGGGTCGAGTAATTTCTTGGTCCTCTGCCGGGGCTTGTGGATTCAAGGGTACAAGAAGGGGTACACCATTTGCCGCTCAAACCGCAGCAGGAAATGCTATTCGGACAGTAGTGGATCAAGGTATGCAACGAGCAGAAGTTATGATAAAAGGCCCGGGTCTCGGAAGAGATGCGGCATTAAGAGCTATTCGTAGAAGTGGTATACTATTAAGTTTCATACGGGATGTAACTCCTATGCCACATAATGGCTGTAGGCCTCCTAAAAAAAGACGTGTGTAAAAATAAACATTGAAGAGATTTCAAGAGAAATAAATAATTCAATGATTTGATCAAATAATATACTATGGTTCGAGAGAAAGTAACAGTATCTACTCGGACACTACAGTGGAAGTGTGTTGAATCAAGAGCAGACAGTAAGCGTCTTTATTATGGACGCTTTATTCTGGCCCCACTTATGAAAGGTCAAGCCGATACAATAGGCATTGCAATGCGAA